GTATCTCCTGTTTTTCATTCCCATTCACATAAGAATGAATGCTATGATTCGCATTTCGAACAGGCATGAATACAGCATCTATAGGATAACTTCCGTCTTGAAAGTTATTTGGCGTTTTTATACGATATCCGCGATTCCTCTCAATTTGTAATTCAATACACAAATTAATTGGTTCCGTTAGGTTAGCTATATGCTGTGTATTATCAACGATTTCCACAGAAGGTGGTAAGATAATGTCTTGAGCAGTTACATATCCAGGACCCTTGATACAAATAGACGCGTTACGAGTTCCATATAGATTACTTCTCAATACAATTTCTTTCAAATTCATTAAAATTTCATGTACGGATTCTTGAATACCTATTATGGTAGAATATTCATGTGGTATTTTCTCAGATTTTGCGCGTGTGATACATGTTCCTTCTATTTCTCCGAGCAAAGCTCTTCGCATCGCAATTCCTATTGTATCCGCTTGACCTTTCATAAGTGGGGCCAGAATAAAGCGTCCATAATAAAGACGCTTACTGTCTGCTCTTGATTCAACACACTTCCACTGTAGTGTCCGAGTAGATACTGTTACTTTCTCTCGAACCATAGTATATTATTTGATCAAATCATTGAATTATTTATTTCTCTTGAAATCTCTTCAATGTTTATTTTTACACACGCCTTTTTTTAGGGGGCCTACAGCCATTATGTGGCATAGGGGTTACATCGCGTATGAAACTTAATAGTATACCACTTCTACGAATAGCTCTTAATGCCGCATCTCTTCCGAGACCCGGGCCTTTTATCATGACTTCTGCTCGTTGCATACCTTGATCCACTACTGTCCTAATAGCATTTCCTGCTGCGGTTTGAGCGGCAAATGGTGTACCTCTTCTTGTACCCTTGAATCCACAAGCCCCGGCGGAGGACCAAGAAATTACTCGACCCCGCACATCTGTAACAGTCACAATCGTATTATTGAAACTTGCTTGAACATGAATAACTCCCTTTGGTACTCTACGCGCATTCTTACGTGAACCAATACGTCTATTTCTACGTGAACCAATTTTTGGTATAGGTTTTGCCATATTTTATCATCTCATAAATATAAGTCAGAGATATATGGATATATCCATTTCATGTCAAAACGTATCCTTATTTTTTTTTACTTATTTATTTGTACATCTGTACATCGGTTACTTTTGATTTCTAGAGTCTTTTTTGCTTTAGAAAGATTAGCCTTGTCTTTGTTTATGTCTCGGGTTGGAACAAATTACTATAATTCGTCCCCGCCTACGGATCAATCGACATTTTTCACAAATTTTACGAACAGAGGCCCTTATTTTCATATTTGTCATTCCTTTTCTTACTATTTATTGGAAGAAAATAAGTTTCTTGAAATTTTTAACTTCGAATTGTATCCCCACGAAAGAATGTTGAAATTGAAAAAACCACCGAATCATTCGAGTCTTTGCTTTGGAGTCTATAAACTATACGTCCTTTGGTTTAAATAAGGACTTACCTCAATTTTTATTCTATTTCTTGGTAGTATACGTATAAACCAACGTCGAATCCTTTCCGAAACAAAAGCCAGAATCATATTTTCATTATCTCAAATCTAAACGAACCCGGAAGATACATACCATTGGTAAGTTGTTCAGTAATTAAACCCTCATGAATCTTTTTTTTGTTTCATTCCAGGTAAAACCGCTTTGAAGTATCAACTAATGTAAGAGGGGTAATATTATAAAGTTATCCTTTCTCTTTTTCACAAATATGAAAGTTCTGCGTATAATTCGTCTATCAGAAAGATTACCATATATAACACAAAATTTCTCCGCCGATTCCTTCTATTCGAGCCCTTCGGTCTGTCATTATACCTCGAGAAGTAGAAAGAATTACAATCCCCATTCCGCCTAAAATTCTAGGAATTTTTTGATAGTTAGAATATATTCGTAAACCGGGTCGACTGATCCGTTTTAAATTTAAAACAGTTCTATACGATCCTTTTCTATTTCTTCTATGTCGTAGTGTTAAAACCAAAAAATATTTATTGCTTTCCTGATGTTTTCTCACGTTTTCAATAAAACCTTCTTGTAAAAGGATTTTAACAATATTTTCAGTGATGTTAGTAGATGGTATTCGAACTGTTCTTTTTTTATTCATGTCAGCATTTCGTATAGCGGTTATTATGTCAGCAATAGTGTCTTTACTCATGATAAACTAAGATTTTTGTTGCCCCCAAATTTTGATATAATCAACATGCTCTTTTTCTTTTTTTATTTATCTTTATTTCTGAATTATTAAAGGTATATACGTGATATATAAAAAATCTACTAATTAATCGGTTTCATTCAAATACCAAATACTATAACTATATTACGGCCTTCCCTTATAATACTTCGGGTGCTAATGAAACTATTTTAGTGAAATTTAACTGTCTTAATTCCCGGGCGATCGCGCCAAAAATTCGGGTTCCTTTAGGATTTCCTTCTTGATCAATAACAACTGCAGCATTGTCATCATATCGTATTATCATACCGTTTTCGCGTTTGAGTTCTTTACAAGTACGTACAATTACAGCTCGGATTACTTCTGATCTTTCTAGAGGTGTATTTGGTACGGCTTCCTTGATTACAGCAACAATAACGTCACCAATATGAGCATATCGTCGATTACTAGCTCCTATGATTCGAATACACATCAATTCTCGGGCTCCGCTGTTATCCGCTACATTCAAATGGGTTTGAGGTTGAATCATATCGTTTTTTTATCGATTTTTTTTGTTTTCAATGCAAGGGTCTAAATAAAAAAAAAGAAATATTATTTGTTCAAAACAAAAAACCTGCAATTTTTTTTTTTTTTTTTTTTTCATACAAAAGACCCCTTTCCTTTGTTTCTACATCCCTATCCCGAAAGAATGAATTGAGTTCGTATAGGCATTTTGGATGCCGCTATTGAAATTGCCCTTCTGGCTATATTTTCTGCTACTCCGCTCATTTCATAAAGTATTCTACCGGGTTTAACAACAGCTACCCAATATTCGGGAGATCCTTTACCCGAACCCATACGTGTTTCTGTAGGTCTTACTGTAACGGGTTTGTCTGGAAATATGCGTACCCATATTTTTCCACCGCGGCGTGCGTTTCGTGTCATTGCTCGCCGCCCTGCTTCTATTTGTCTAGATGTGATCCAAGCGGGTTCAAGCGCTTGAAGAGCATATCTACCGAAGCAAATACGATTGCCTCGATAAGATATTCCTTTCATTCTTCCTCTATGTTGTTTACGGAATCTGGTTCTTTTGGGGTTATAGTTGATGGTTGTTTATCAATTCCATCCATCTCTACTACAGAACTGGACATGAGAGTTTCTTCTCATCCAGCTCCTCGCGAATTAAACAATTTAAAAATAATATACACGGTGAATAATATACGGAATCGTGGTATTCTTTTAAATTTTATCTAATCTATATCTATTATAAATTTAAAATTTTTTGTGTTTTAATATATAATTAAACACTTCTTCTATTTATAGATAATGTCGTTTTTATATAACGTTATAATGAATCTTTATTTTCTTTTTCCTTTGTATTATCATATCGAATCGACTAAAATTTAGTAAAATTTAGAAATAAAAAAAAATTCGCGGGCGAATATTTACTCTTTCAACATTCAATTGTAAGATTAGTCTATGACATGACCTCTCAGAATAAATGAATAGGTTTCTGGTTCGTTCCGCCATCCTACCCAATGAATCATTAGGATTCGTTTTCAATAGAATCTTATGCATTCACAGGTTCTGTCGTCCCCACCACTTCTCGATTAATGGTTAGGTCTGAATTCTACAACGGAGCCCTTAATGAAATTTATTAATGAATGAAATTTTTTCTTGAGTCAACCTTCTCAGTCTTTATTGGCTCAGGGCTCTTGATTTTTTCTTCTATGCACCGATTTGTCTAATTATGGATCAATCAGTATTGATGCTTTATTACATTCCCTTTATATGAGATGACTCATAGACCTTACATATTGGAATTATATATCATTGATATTTCTTTTCCTATCTTTCTCTCACCCTTCCATTTATCTGTATACTTTTATTGCTTTACAACTCATAATCAGATTGGTTTTTCTTTTGTGTTTATGCAAAAAAGATTTCAGTTGCTACAATGATATGACTCATATATCATATCTTGACTGGTTCCTTATATCCAGATAATGCGAAGCGATGAGTTGATTATTAGTTCTATAGTTATCAGTTCGTACTACGGGCCGGTCTATTTTGTTGAATCCTATAATCCTAAAAAAACCAACGAGTCACACACTAAGCATAGCAATTATATCAAACGATTAATCGAATTTTTATTCAACCTTATAGAATTGTTCATTTTTTTTTTTTTTATTTAACAGAAAAGGAATGAAAGAGTTTGCCTTTTTTTGTTTTATCACCAGATAGAACTAAATACAAGTAAAGTAAGTTCTTATTATTCCTCGTCTACAAATATCCAAATTTTGATGCCTAATACCCCATAGATAGTTCGAACTGCGTAGGCACAATAATCAATTTTAGCTCGAATGGTTTGTAGAGGAACCCTACCTTCTCTGATCCATTCAACACGTGCAATTTCTTTTCCGTCGATACGCCCTGCAATTTGTACTTGAATTCCTTTTGTACCTGCCTGTTCAGTTAATTCAATAGCTTTTTTCATTGCTTTGCGAAATGAAACTCTATTCTTTAATTGTCCGGCTATAAATTCTGCAAGAATATTGGGGTGCCCATAAGGATTTGAAATTCTTCTAATAGCAATGTTGAGTTTTCGGTTTACACAATTGAGTTCTTTTTGTACATTCATCTGTAATTCTTCGATTCTTCGAGTCCTGTCTTCTATTAATAACTTGGGGAATCCCATATAGATTATGACCTGAATCAAATCGATTCTTTTTTGAATCTCTATACGTGCAATTCCCTCGACATTAGAGGATATTTTCATATTCTTTTGTACATAATTTTTG